GTTGCTGTGATCAAAGAAGCAGTCCCAAACATGTCCCTAGAAAAATCAGAAGTAGTCAGGGCTGTAATTGTTCGTACCTGTAAAGAACTTAAACGTGACAGTGGTATGATAATACGGTATGATGACAATGCTGCGGTTGTGATTGATCAAGAAGGAAATCCAAAAGGAACTCGAATTTTTGGAGCAATCCCCCGCGAATTGAGACAATTAAATTTGACTAAAATAGTTTCATTAGCTCCCGAGGTATTATAAAATGAGATCCTGATATCTTTAGGATATTTCAAAAGAATAAGAACTCGATTAATTCATAGATTGTGTCTCACGCGTATACCTTGAAAAATTCATATTCATAAACCAATAAAAAAAAAGAAAAACATGTTAATTATATCCAACTTTGAGGTTTTAGTTCATCATGGGTAGAGACACTATTGCTGAGATAATAACCTCTATACGAAATGCTGATATGGATCGAAAAAGAGTTGTTCGCATAGCATCTACTAATATTACCGAAAACCTTGTTAAAATACTTTTCCGAGAAGGTTTTATCGAAAACGTCAGAAAACATCGAGAAAAAACCAATTTTTTTTTGGTTTTAACCCTGCGCCATCGAAGGAATAGGAAAAGACCCTATAGAAATTTTTTAAATTTAAAACGGATAAGTCGACCCGGTTTACGAATCTATTCTAACTCCCAAAGAATTCCTAGAATTTTAGGTGGGATGGGGATTGTAATTCTTTCTACTTCTCGAGGTATAATGACAGACCGGGAGGCTCGACTAGAAGGAATCGGCGGCGAAATTTTGTGTTATATATGGTAATCCTTTTAATATCCAAATGGGATCCGAAACCTCTTCGTATTTGTAAAAAAAAAAAGGAAAGGGGGTCAGTTGTCTAATATCGTTTCTCCTCGATTAGTTGATACTTCAAGGAGGCTTTACCTGGAATGAAAGAACAAAAATGGATTCACGAAGGTTTAATTACTGAATCGCTTCGCAATGGCATGTTTCGGGTTCGGTTAGATAATGAAGATCTGATTCTAGGTTATGTTTCAGGAAAGATCCGACGTAGTTTTATACGGATATTGCCAGGAGATAAAGTAAAAATTGAAGTAAGTCGTTATGATTCAACCAAAGGACGTATAATTTATCGACTCCGAAACAAGGATTCAAAAGATTAGGTAGTTTTTATTCAATACGATTCGAGATAAAAAATTTCAAAAAACTTATTTTCTACCAAGAATTAGATTCAGAATTAAGATAAGGAATGACAACTATGAAAATAAGAGCTTCCGTTCGTAAAATTTGTGAAAAATGTCGACTAATCCGTAGACGGGGGCGCATTAGAGTAATTTGTTCCAACCCGAGACATAAACAAAGACAAGGATAAGCAGGCTTAACTAAAAGGCCCAGCGTACAAATAAAGAACAGATTTGACATGAAATGGATATATCCATATATTTCTGACTCATATTTATGAGATGATACAATATGGCAAAAGCTATACCGAGAACCGGTTCACGTAGAAATGTACGTATCGGTTCACGTAAAAGTGCACGGAAAATACCAAAGGGAGTTATTCATGTTCAAGCAAGTTTTAATAATACCATTGTCACGGTTACAGATGTACGGGGTCGGGTAGTTTCCTGGTCCTCGGCAGGTACTTGTGGATTCAAGGGTACGAGAAGGGGGACGCCCTTTGCCGCTCAAACTGCAGCAGCAAATGCTATTCGTACAGTCGTAGATCAAGGTATGCAACGAGCAGAAGTCATGATAAAAGGTCCCGGTCTCGGAAGAGACGCCGCATTACGAGCTATTCGTAGAAGTGGTATACTATTAACTTTTGTACGGGATGTAACCCCTATGCCACATAATGGCTGCAGACCTCCTAAAAAAAGACGTGTGTAGAAATGAAGAGTGAACTAATTTCAAGAGAAACAAGAGAAATAAATAATTCAATCAAATAAAATAAAAAAAAATATTTTTACTATGGTTCGAGAGAAAGTAACAGTATCTACTCGGACACTACAGTGGAAGTGTGTTGAATCAAAAACAGACAGTAAACGTCTTTATTACGGGCGCTTTATTCTGTCTCCACTTATGAAAGGACAGGCCGACACAATAGGTATTGCGGTGCGGAGAGCTTTGCTTGGAGAAATAGAAGGAACATGTATCACACGTGTAAAATCTGAGAACGTCCCTCACGAATATTCTACTATAACGGGTATTCAAGAATCGGTTCACGAAATTATAATGAATTTAAAAGAAATTGTATTGAGAAGTAATCTATATGGAACTTGTAACGCGTCTATTTGTGTCAGGGGTCCCAGATATGTAACTGCTCAAGATATCATCCTACCGCCTTATGTAGAAATCGTTGACAATACACAACATATAGCTAGCTTGATAGAACCGATTAATTTGTGTATTGGATTAGAAATCGAGAGAAATCGCGGATATCTTATAAAAATGCCACATAACTTTCAAGATGGAAGTTATCCTATA